ATTCCTTCAATATCTGTACATTTTTTTATAGATTAGACAAAATAATGGAAGTTAAACCAGACATAATAATGGAGGTTTCATTCCTATCTTATTTGAGATAAATAAGACAATAATATAGGGATTCATTGAGATTCTAAAATGGGAACGATACTTATTTCGGATGAGCTAAGCCAATAGGATGAACTGAAAAAATTCTGCATGATTAACTATGTAAGATGCACATCAACATCAATTATATATCCGGTTACGAAAAATAAAAAGTATGATCAAAGAAATGAAGAAAATAGAAATACCAAAGAAAATACAAAATACAAAGAAATGGACCGGATTTATTTGTAATATATCTGAGATGAATTTTGAATATTCCGACTTCTGAACTCCCCTAGATTTTACTTTTTGGTCTTTCAACCAACTCATTTTACCCTTTGAATATTGTTGAAATATTCACATTCTTTTTGGAAAAAAAGAGAAACAAAATCAAATAATTCATTTACATACTTTATATACCTAGAATATACATCTAGGTATGCTTGATCCAGAAAGAGCATATCTCCGGGCACCTAGATAAATTATCTAGGATGATCAAGACCGCTAATATATATATCTATTCCCCAATTCCTTAAAATGAATATGGGAATAGATACTCATACAAATGAATCGCCGGGAACCAGATTTGAACTGGTGACACGAGGATTTTCAGTCCTCTGCTCTACCTGCTGAGCTATCCCGACCATTCTTGTCTTGACGCACCATTCTCATTTTATTTTAAGAAATTACTTGAGTCTATGTCAACTAAAAAAAAAATACTTTGTAAGTTTCAGTAGTAGTAATGATTATGTATTGTGAATTATTCAGATTCATATGAGGGTTCTTTGCTCCAAGAGAAGATGTTCATTTGTACGTACGTTTATCATAAAAAAAATAGGATATATAGTATCAAAAATTAGAGAATTAAATAGGCTTATTGGGGATAGAGGGACTTGAACCCTCACGATTTCTAAAGTCGACGGATTTTCCTCTTACAAAAAATTTCATTGGTGTCGGTATTGACATGTAGACTGGGACTCTATCTTTATTCTCGTCTGATTAATCAGTTCTTCAAAAGATCCATCAGACTATGGTGGAGTGACTGATTTGATCTCAGTACATATGTATAACATATATAAAGAGATATATGTTTATCCTTGATCCTTTCTGGAATTTTGATAGAAGGATTCATTTCCTACTACGAAAGGAAATGGTGTCAACTCCATTTGTTAGAATAGCTTCCGTTGAGTCTCTGCACCTATCCTTTTTGATTTTAACTTTCTGAACTTTTATTTGTTTGTTTTCGGAAAGCAGGATTTGGCTCAGGATTGCCCATTGTGAATTCCAGGGTTTCTCTGAATTTGAAAGTTTTCACTCGGTAAGTTTCCATACCAAGGCTCAATCCAATTAAGTCCGTAGCGTCTACCAATTTCGCCATATCCCCCTTTTTTTCTTTGAGCTTGGGATCTCATTAGGATGTTTTTTTATTTGTATTATCAGAATGAAATTATATGCCGGAACTTTGATTAGAGACCTATTCCCATATTGAAAAATGATTCTATTATCTCTGTATTCGCAATTCAATATAACGAGATATATACCGCATATATCTCTATTTTATCTGTCCCTTCTTCTATCATTTTTGGATTGAATTTGGAATACTCAAACGTTCGATTCTTTTTTTTTCGACAGATACATAATAACAAAACTAAAATCAAAAATCCATTTATGAATTTAGAATTCGAGATTCATTTAGGAATTCAATAGAAATATTGAATTTCAAATTACTTATCAAAAGAAATTGGATAATCCATCCCATTTTTTAGAATGGAACTCGAATGTATAAATCTATACATACATTATTATATATACATTATATATACATTCTACATATTTCATCTTAATTATAAGATGAATAGTATATAAAATACTATTTTCTATATACTATTCTACCCATATTCTATCTACATAGATTATACTATTCTAGAAAGATAACGTATTCTATAAATAAGATTAAAGAATATCTAAAGAGAAAGAATATATATATAGAAAAAAGAGTAATATAATTATATAAAATATAATAATAATAACATATAGAAAGATATATAGTAATTAATAAAAAAAAATGGTATTTTAATTCAAAACTAAAAAAACAAGAGAATCTTACTATTTTTTTTTATTAATTACTATTACTATACTAATGAAGATATTGTTTTCGTTTTATTGAGAAAAATTTGAGAAATGATTTGATAAATCGATCGAAATATTATTCTATTTACTATAATAATCCCTATCTTCCAATTATTCTGTTTTTGATGTTATATATAGTAGATATACTAGAATATGAAATAAATAATAAATATTGGACATTCTATATTTTTTCTATGTTTGTATTCATTTTATAAAGTTTAGAAAGTGAAAATCAAATATGTTATCACATAGTAATTATGTTATGAAGAGCTAATAGTAAACA